CGAATAGCCCGTAATGCTGCATCTCTTCCGAGACCAGGACCTTTTATCATTACTTCTGCTCGTTGCATACCTTGATCCACTACTGTACGAATAGCGTTTCCTGCTGCTGTTTGAGCAGCAAATGGTGTCCCTCTTCTTGTACCCTTGAATCCACAAGTACCGGCCGAGGACCAAGAAACAACCCGACCCCGTACATCTGTAACAGTCACAATGGTATTGTTGAAACTTGCTTGAACATGAATAACTCCCTTTGGTAGTCTACGTGTACTTTTACGTGAACCAATACGTCCATTCCTACGTGAACCAATTCTTGGTATAGGTTTTGCCATATTTTAGCATCTCATAAATATGAGTCAGAGATATATGGATATATCCATTTAATGTTAAAACAGATCTTTTATTTTTATTTGTACATTTGGGGTCCCTTAGAGAGTTCCTTTTAGAAAAGAGAGTTCCTTTTAGAAAAATTATCCTTGTCTTTGTTTATGTCTTGGGTTGGAACAGATTACGATAATTCGTCCCCGCCTACGGATCAGTCGACATTTTTCACAAATTTTACGAACAGAGGCCCTGATTTTCATATTTTGCATTCCTTAACTTAAACTTAATTCCTAATCTACTTCGTGGAAGAAAATAAGTTTCTTGAAATTTCATTTAAAATCTCGACTTGTATCTCCCCAAAAGTAATCTTAAATCACCTAATCGTTCGAGTTCGAATCTTTGTTGCGGAGTCTAAAAATTATACGCCCTCGAGTTGAATCATAACGACTTACCTCAATTTTGACTCTATCTCCTGGTAGTATCCGTATAAAACTACGTCGGATCCTTCCTGAAACATAACCTAGAATCAGATCTTCATTATCTAAACGAACCCGGAACATACCGTTGGGAAGTGATTCAGTAATTAAACCTTCATGAACCCATTTTTGTTCCTTCATTCCAGGTAAAACCCCCTTGAAATATCAACTAATGGAGGAGGAGTGATATTAGATAACTCTTTATCTTTTTTTTTTTCACAAATAATCAATTTCATATCTAATTTTGATAGTCGAAGGATTACCATATATAACACAAGATTTCTCCCCCGATTCCTTCTAATCGAGCTTCTCGGTCTGTCATTATACCTCGAGAAGTAGAAATAATTACAATCCCTATACCACCTAAAATTCTAGGAATTCTTTGATAGTTAGAATAGATTCGTAGACCAGGTCGACTTATCCGTTTTAAATTTAAAATAGTTTGAGATGGCCCCTTCCTATTTCTTCTATGTTGTAGGGTTAAAACCAAAAAATCTTTGTTGTTTTCCCGATGTTTTCTCACGTTTTCTATAAAACCTTCTCTTAAAAGTATTTTTACAATGCTTTCAGTGATGCTAGTAGATGATATTCGAACCGTTACTTTTCTATGCATGTCAGCATTTCGTATAGAGGTTATTATGTCAGCAATAGTGTCCCTACCCATAATGAACTAAAATTTGTGGTTCCTCAAAATTTTGATATAATAAACATGATATTTTTTGTTATGAAGTAACATTATTAAAGGTATATACGTGAGACACAATCTATTAATCATTCAAACAAAATACTCTACTATACCTTTATAACTCTATATGATGATGATGTTCTTATCTTATAATACTTCAGGGGCTAATGACACTATTTTAGTAAAATTTAACTTTCTTAATTCTCGGGCGATCGCACCAAAAACTCGAGTTCCTTTTGGATTTCCTTCTTCATCAATGACAACTGCAGCATTGTCATCATATCGTATTATCATACCATTATCGCGTTTGAGTTCTTTACAAGTACGTACAATTACAGCTCTTATCACTTCCGATCTTTTTAGGGGCATATTTGGTACTGCTTCTTTGATCACAGCAACAATAACATCACCAATATGAGCATATCGGCGATTACTAGCTCCTAGTATTCGAATACACATCAATTCTCGGGCCCCACTGTTATCTGCTACATTCAAATAGGTCTGGGGTTGAATCATATCATTTTTTTTTATCTGTTCTTTCAATGCAAAACAAAAGGGGCTAAAAAAAAAAAGAAACCTGCAATTGCTTTTTTATTACAAGAACTCTTTCTTTTGGTTATACGTTTCTATCACGAAATAATGAATTGAGTTCGTATAGGCATTTTGGATGCCGCTATTGAAATAGCCTTTCGAGCTATATTTTCTGCTACTCCACCCATTTCATAAAGTATTCTACCTGGTTTAACAACAGCTACCCAATATTCGGGAGATCCTTTACCCGACCCCATACGTGTTTCCGCAGGTCTTACTGTAACGGGTTTGTCTGGAAATATACGTACCCATATTTTTCCACCACGGCGGGCATTTCGTGTCATTGCTCGTCGCCCTGCTTCTATTTGTCTAGATGTGATCCAAGCGGGTTCAAGTGCCTGAAGAGCATATCGACCGAAACAAATAGAATTACCTCGATACGATATTCCCCTCATTCTTCCTCTATGTTGTTTACGGAATCTGGTTC